TTCCTAATGTTAGCAATGTACAGTGGACAAATAGGATTATTTTCTTCTCGAGATCTTTTACTTTTTTTTCTCATGTGGGAATTAGAATTAATTCCTGTTTATCTACTTGTATCCATGTGGGGAGGAAAAAAACGTCTGTATTCGGCTACAAAATTTATTTTGTACACGGCAGGGGGTTCTATTTTTCTTTTAATGGGAGTTCTGGGCGTCGGTTTATATAGTTCTACTGAACCAATATTAAATTTTGAAATATTGGCTAATCAGTCCTACCCTGTGGCTTTGGAAATATTATTTTATATTGGATTTTTTCTTGCTTTTGCTGTAAAATTACCAATCATACCCCTACATACCTGGTTACCAGATACCCACGGAGAAGCGCATTATAGTACTTGTATGCTTCTAGCCGGAATCTTATTAAAAATGGGAGCGTATGGATTAGTTCGAATCAATATGGAATTATTTCCTCATGCTCATTCTCTATTTTCTCCTTGGTTGATAATAGTGGGCGCAGTACAAATAATCTATGCAGCTTCAACATCTCTTGGTCAACGAAATTTAAAAAAAAGAATAGCCTATTCCTCTGTATCTCATATGGGTTTTATAATTATAGGAATTGGTTCTATCACAGATATGGGACTCAACGGAGCCCTTTTACAAATAATCTCTCATGGATTTATCGGTGCTGCGCTTTTTTTCTTGGCTGGAACAACTTATGATAGAATACGTCTTCTTTATCTTGACGAAATGGGTGGAATAGCTATCCCAATGCCAAAAATGTTCACGATATTTAGTAGCTTTTCGATGGCCTCCCTCGCATTACCAGGTATGAGTGGTTTTGTTGCCGAATTAATAGTCTTTTTTGGACTAATTACTAGTCCAAAATTTCTTTTAATAACAAAAATCTTAATTACTTTTGTAATGGCAATTGGAATTATATTAACCCCTATTTATTTATTATCTATGTTACGCCAGATGTTTTATGGATACAAGATATTTAATGGCCAAAACTTTGATTTTTTTGATTCTGGGCCGCGAGAGTTATTTCTTTCGATCTCCTTTTTTTTACCCGTACTCGGTATTGGTATGTACCCCGATTTCGTTCTTTCACTATCAGTTGAAAAGGTTGAAGTTATCCTATCTAATTCTTTTTTTAGATAGTTTTTTTATTTATAAAAAAATCTTATCATTTACAAAAAGGTTCGTTGTACAATCACAAAAAGAACGCTTTTTCTTCTCTTGTGTTAAGTAAAAAAACTTTGTGTGAACTAGGGAGAGCCCCGTGACTTTGATTCGCGAGGCTCTCCCTAGTTCACACAAAGTTTGATATGGGTTATATGCTTTTCTATTCCTATTGGTAAGTGGTAAGAACTCCTTTTTGAATTTAATTAGATGTTAATGTAAATGAACCATAACTATGTAATCCTATTCCTAATAGATTTACTCCAAAATAGCATATCCAGATTATAAGAAATCCAATAAACGCTACAATTGCTGAATTTGTACCCTTCAATTTTAGATTTGTTTGAGTATGTAAATAAATTGCAAATATGATCCAAGTAATAAAAGCCCAAGTTTCTTTTGGGTCCCAACTCCAATAGGACCCCCATGCTTCATTAGCCCATACTGCTCCAGAAAGAATTCCTATCGTTAAAAAGAGAAATCCTAGACTAATAACCCGATAACTCCAATAATCCAATTGTTGAATCAATTGCGACTTATAATAATTCCTTGGAGAAAAAAAAGAAGTTTTTTTTAAAATATTTTTTCCTTCATTCATGTATTCGACTTTATCAAGGAAAAATGACTTATTTAAATTTAATAAACGATTACTCGTAGAAAAAAATTTTCTATTTTTTCGAACTGTAATGACTAGAAGTGATACTGATAATAATGATCCACATAAAAGGGCCACATATCCCAATATCATCATACTTACGTGCATTATTAACCACTCGGATTGAAGAGCAGGTACTAATATTGTGGATTCGTGTATTTCAGTTAAAAGGCCTGAGGTAGCAAAGCCCTGGGAAAAAATAGCACTTGGACCTATTATTGTGCTTAGAAGATTTTGATTTTTTTTGAAATACGGAACTATATAAATAAAGGAAAAACTCCATGAAAGAAAGATTAACGATTCATATAAATCACTTAGTGGAAAATGTTTCGAATAAATCCAACGAGAAATTAATAATCCTGTTATACAAAAAAAAGTCATTATCATGCCCTTTTCGGATGAATCATATAGTTTTACGATTTCATCGACAAAAAAGGTTATCAAATGAATTGTAATTAGAATTGAAACAGTCGAAAAAGAAATATGAGTTAATATATGCTCTAAAGTTGAAAATATCATAAAAGAGTTCCTTAATTATAAAATCGAAATCGGCAATTGAATTCATTATTCATTATAGGATCTATTTTATTTTTTTAGGAAATGACATGCCGCCACTCGGACTCGAACCGAGATGCTCTAGCACTGCTTCCTAAGAGCAGCGTGTCTACCAATTTCACCATAGCGGCTTGTCTTGACCTCATAATAGCCTATGAATAAGCAATCGTCTAGATTTAAGAATTCAATTGGGTGCAATATTTTTAGAAAAGATTCAAATCAATGAATAAAAATCTGTTCAAATATGTCCTTGAAGGTTCATTATTTTAGTTTAGGTTTTTAGTTTTATTGTGTATTTGAGACTCTTCTTTACTTGAACTCTTGTAAAACCAGAAAGTCTTACTATCAATTAAGGGATAGAACCTTTCCCCCAAAAAATATTTTTTAAATTAAGCGTTTTTGATTTATTTAATTTTAAAAAGTGTAACCAAAAAATAAGTTTTATCAATGAACAAAAAAACCTATTTTAGATTATTCAAAATTCACACATATTTATCCATAAAAATTGCACTAAATGTTTTTGCGTGAATTGATGGCCAGAGATATATGGGCTCTATTCTATATAAGAATTTACAGAAAATCCAAAAGTAAGAAAGTTGTGTAAAAAAAAAATCTTTTATAGTACAAATAAGTTGCTGGGGGAAATAAGACTCCCATTCTGGAAAGAAAATATACTAAAAAGAAAGTGAGTATCTTGTGTTTTTTTGTTAAAAAAAAAAGACTTTGTTTCAATTCGGTTTAAAGTAAAACAGAAGAATTCCATTTCCTGTTGACTTAATTCAACAGGAAATGGAATTTGAGAATTTTATTTTTGAAACAGAAGAATTTAATTTTTAAGTCAGGTCAATTTATATTTTTTTAAGGTGTTCTGTTTTATTTCTTAATAACTTATTTTTTAATTTTATTTGTTTGTCGCACAAAAAAACTTTTTGAAATCCCGGTAGAAAGAGATTTCCCTAAAGAAAGTGCTTTTAACGCCGCCCAATAGCCTTTTCTTTTCCAAAAATTTTTACGAATACGCTTTTTTGATGCAGAAGTACGTTTTTTTGGAACTGCCATTTAAATAAAAATTAAGAGATTACTCATTGATATAGCTGGATGTGAAAGACATCTATTGTTTAAAAAAATCTGCGCTTTTATAGATAATTTTTTTTCTAAAATTCTAAAAGAATGGAATATGAACGATATGATAAAATCGCATAAAATTTTTCTAAAAAATAAAAAACAAGAAGAATATTTAGAATATTTTTAGTAACTTGTCAAAATTTGACTTGCATTTTCAAATTCGAAGGAGACTCATAATTAATCTTTGTCTTTTGTATGATTTGACCAATTGTAACTTCTTGATTTGAATATTTGAAATATTTAGAAGAAATTCAGAAAGAGAAAGAATAAGTAAAAAGAAAGAAAAATTAAAAAATTTTATTTTTTATATTTAAGTTAGGTTAAGCTTAGTGCATATTTTCATTTTTTTATTGACTCCTTTCAAAAGAAGTAAGGTCCGATAAATCGGAAAGAATTAATTACGAATTTCAATTTTTTTATGCAACAGACATATCAATATGGGTGGATTTTACCTTTTGTTCCACTTCCAATTCCTATGTTAATAGGAGTAGGACTTCTTCTTTTTCCGACAGCAACGAAAAATCTTCGTCGTATGTGGGCTTTTCCAAGTATTTTATTGTTAAGTATAGTCATGATTTTTTCAATTAATCTGTCTATTCAACAAATAAATAGCAGTTCTATCCACCAATATGTATGGTCTTGGACACTCGATAATGATTTTTCTTTAGAATTTGGATACTTGATCGATCCACTTACTTCTATTATGTCAATGTTAATCACTACTGTTGGAATCATGGTTCTTATTTATAGTGATAATTATATGGCTCACGATCAAGGATACTTGAGATTTTTTGCTTATATGAGTTTTTTCAGTACTTCCATGTTGGGATTAGTTACTAGTTCAAATTTGATACAAATTTATTTTTTTTGGGAATTAGTTGGAATGTGTTCCTATCTATTAATAGGGTTTTGGTTTACGCGACCTCCTGCAGCAAATGCTTGTCAAAAAGCATTTGTAACTAATCGTGTAGGGGATTTTGGTTTATTATTAGGAATTTTAGGGTTTTATTGTATAACAGGTAGTTTTGAATTTCAGGATTTATTCGAAATACTCAAGAACTTGATTTATAATAATGAAGTCAACTTTTCCTTTGTTATTTTGTGTGCTGCTTTATTATTTACCGGTGCAGTTGCTAAATCTGCACAATTTCCCCTTCATGTGTGGTTACCCGATGCTATGGAGGGACCCACTCCTATTTCGGCTCTTATACACGCTGCTACTATGGTAGCAGCGGGGATTTTTCTTGTAGCTCGCCTTCTCCCTCTTTTCATGGTTATACCCTATATAATGAATTTCATCTCGTTGATAGGCATAATCACACTATTATTAGGAGCTACTTTAGCTCTTGCTCAAAAAGACATTAAAAAGGGTTTAGCCTATTCGACAATGTCTCAATTGGGTTATATGATGTTAGCTCTAGGAATGGGGTCTTATCGAAGTGCTTTATTTCATTTGATTACTCATGCTTATTCCAAAGCATTACTT